TGTCTGCCCCTATCCCGATGAGAGGAAACCAAAGCTCTCATTTTCTGTTGAGTAGCAGTTCGGGTAAGTCTTGAATGGGCCCCTATAAAGGTTGATGCAAATAAACGAATTTTTGTTCGACGTCTCCGAGCTATATATCCTCGTCTAACTCTGGTCATTGAATCAAATTAAACTTTAATGAATAACTAATTGATTTCTTTTCTTTCAGTCATCCTCTTATCCCCCCTCTAGTTAATTAATACCAAAACGGATTATTCCGATATATAAAATATAAATTCCAATGGCTTTTGCTACTATGACCTTCCCAACCACGATTTTTTATTCTTTCCGGGTAAAATACCCGGAAAGAATAAATTCTAGCGATAAAAAAAAAATAGTGGGTTCCATCGTTTCTATGGTTACTTCGTAAACGGTGAGGTCCTCTCTATACACCGGAGCCTTTTCTTTCATTTAACCAAATGTTATTGTGAACTTGTATAGTTCACACTCCTTAGTTTAGCTCTACCAATCAATAATAGTTCTTTTCACAAAAGGGTTATCCATACAGTGACGGCATTTAATTATGAAAGTTGGCTAGGTAGCTGACCTTGTTAGTCCGTTCTTTCAAGAATAGGAACATAACCTTTTTGCTTCTTATAGTACTCTTTCCTCCGCTTAATAGATAACTATTTGCTACCAATGGGGAATTACTTCTCATCTCAAACTGAGGTGATTGGATTTGCACCAATGGAAACCATAAATTTCATACACAAAAATATAGGTAGATGATGAATCTTTAGCTTTATAGATAGTAAATAACGTTTTTCCATCCTATCTATCTTTATTCCTTGGTACTGGTGATTGGTACTTGAAAAATTGCTGTATTTTTTTTGTTTGAACTCATGATCTAAACGAGTCGCACATACACCCGAGTACATGTTCCCCGTCGTTGAGGGCACCCCCTAAGTGCGGGGGATTTCGTGATATTTCGTATTGGCTGTCTTGTGTTTCTAATAAGTTGTTTAATTGTCGGCATATCATACATATATATAATAAAATAGGTTGGTTTAGATCGATCTTAACCTGATTTATTGATGATTATGAATTATTTACATTCAATATCAAATCACGGAAAAATAGAATTATGGAGGGAATCATATATTTAGGCGAAATCCCCAATAGTTTCATTTTCGACCGCTACAAGATCAACAATGCCATGAGCTTGGGCTTCTGTTGCTGACATAAAAACATCTCTCTCCATGTCTTCGGATATAACCCATAAAGGGTTACCTGTTCTTTGTACATAAACCTTTGTGAGGGTTTCGCGAAGTCTGAGTAGTTCTTCCGCTTCCAAGATAAATTCCCCTGCTTGTGCCTCATAAAAAGAACTAGCAGGTTGGTGAATCATAACCCTGATAATATTGATCTAACATCATGCATGAACGGTTCTTCTATCTTGAAGAATTGGATTAAAGTAAGGACTAAAAAAAACAAGAAAAAAAATAGAATTGAATGACGGACCGTACAGGCACCTTTTGTGCATTGCATACGGCTCTGCAATGGAATTTCCTTTTTCCCCTTCTATTTTATTGAAGAAAAAAAAAAAAAAGAATCCATCCGATCTAGATTGTTGAATGATCCATTTACCACCCTTCCTTTCATTCATATTGTAATGTAAAAAAAAAAATACTATGATGGTTCTGTTGCTTTCTATATTTATCTCGTCTGTGATTTAGCAATCCCAAAGTTTCTTTTTTTTTTTCGTACTCTTTTCTTCGTAAGAGAAATATCAGAAAAAGGATTCTGGTGTGGAAGAAAACGGTTTGTAACGCTGAAATGCACTCCCGACATAGAAGATCAAGTCGGAAATAACCTTTTTTCATACTACTATCTCGATAGAAAATATCGTGTTAGAAAAAACAATAATAGTTTGTTCATATCGAACTCGAAGTGCCATGCTATTATTACCTATTATTCATATTCAATATGGCGAAGGCATAGTCTTCTTCTTCTTTTTTTTTTTTTAATAAAAACTCATTGGCGCCAAGCATGGGGGAATGCTAGACGTTTGGTAATTTCCCCCCCGACCAGAATGAAGGATCCCATTGAAGCGGCTAATCCCATGCATATTGTATGTACATCGGGCGAAACAAATTGCATAGTATCATAAATAGCGATTCCTGGTATTACCCATCCACCAGGGGAATTTATAAACAAATAAAGATCCTTAGTATCATCTTCTATACTGAGATATACCATGAGACCAACAAGTTGATTTGAGATCTCGCTATCAACTTCTTGGCCTAAAAAAAGTAATCTTTCTCGATAAAGTCGGTTGATTAGGACAAAATTATATCCCTTTTGAACCGTACGTGCATCTTTGGATGCATACGGTTCAAAAAAATTGCGAAAATAAAGAATCAATGTGTCGATTCCAATCCTATCTCTCTTTTTTTTAAGAGATTCCTGCTTTTCTAATGAAGGGGTTTTTTCTTCCATTAAAAAAAGAAAGAGTTTTTACCCCTTCCCTAAAAAAAAAAAGAATTTACTGAACTTATTTAATTAACCTCTCATTGATGTATTGTTTCGTCGAGATTTAAATCACGATGTCATTTTCTTGTTCCTGAATGGGCCCTTTGAATTCTTTTAGGTTCATGTTCTACTCCGGGGAAAGATCTATCCGAATTCTAGTTGTACATATAGGACAAATGATCTCAGTACCACTTCTTTTTGCTACGAGTTTTTTTTTTCAATTCGTTTCATGTCTCCAAAAAACTATTCAATGTATTTATTATAATGGTTGACATGGCAGTTTAAGAGTGCTTCTCTAATTAAATAAATAAAATAGAAGAATCTTCTATGCATAGCTACAAGCGGTAATTCTACATATATTACTATTACCCATTTGGTATTTTATGAGCAGAGCCTGGATACTCCATTTTTTTAGTCCAAGTTAACCATAAATTCTTCTAATTAAGAATATTGCTCCTCAATCTAAATTAATCTAATTTAACTTCACGCTACGCATGATTGATTCTTCAATCAATACAATATTTCTTGGGCGAAACAGAGGATATCTCGATCGGGGGAGAAAATGGGGAAATTCCATATGACCCAATAGGTCTGACAAGTCGCACTATACGTCAACCCAAACTGCATCTTCCTCTCCAGGACTCCGAAAAGGTACTTTTGGAACACCAATGGGCATTAAATTAAAGAAAAAATTTAAGTACTATACTTCACTTTAATATGGAAACGTAAGAATGAGTTTATTGTCTTCTTCGAAGGTTTTTAGAGAAAGATAGAATTAAGAAATAAAAATCTTAATGAAGAGATAGATCGTTCGAATAATAAAAAGGATCCATACATTCATTCCCCCAAAATAGGACTAATGCCCCCATTGCGTATTGGTACTTATCGGGTATAGAATAGATCTGCTTCTCTTTGTTCTTACGAACAGAATTCAGCCGTTATTTTCAACGGAATACAATAAAAAGTAACCTTTTCTCATACAGAATTCGCTGAAAAGATTAGGTAAATAATATAAGTCTATTGCAATGCGATAAAGTTACATAGTGTCTATTTTTCTTTGAAAAAGGGGTATTTCCATGGGTTTGCCTTGGTATCGTGTTCATACTGTCGTATTGAATGATCCTGGCCGATTGCTTTCTGTCCATATAATGCATACGGCTCTAGTTTCCGGTTGGGCCGGTTCGATGGCTCTATATGAATTGGCGGTTTTTGATCCCTCTGACCCTGTTCTTGATCCAATGTGGAGACAAGGTATGTTCGTTATACCCTTCATGACTCGTTTAGGAATAACCAATTCATGGGGTGGTTGGAGTATTTCAGGAGGAACTGTAACGAATTCGGGTATTTGGAGCTATGAAGGCGTGGCCGGAGCACATATTGTGTTTTCTGGCTTGTGTTTTTTAGCGGCCATCTGGCATTGGGTGTATTGGGACTTAGAAATATTCTGTGATGAACGTACAGGAAAACCTTCTTTGGATTTGCCCAAAATCTTTGGAATTCATTTATTTCTCTCAGGAGTGGCTTGCTTTGGCTTTGGCGCATTTCATGTAACAGGCTTATATGGTCCTGGAATATGGGTGTCTGATCCTTATGGACTAACTGGAAAAGTACAATCTGTAAGTCCAGCGTGGGGCGCGGAAGGTTTTGATCCTTTTGTTCCCGGCGGAATCGCCTCTCATCATATTGCAGCAGGTACACTGGGCATATTGGCAGGCCTATTCCATCTTAGTGTCCGTCCGCCTCAACGTCTCTACAAAGGATTACGTATGGGCAATATTGAAACTGTACTTTCTAGTAGTATCGCTGCTGTTTTTTTTGCAGCTTTTGTTGTTGCTGGAACTATGTGGTATGGTTCAGCAACAACCCCAATCGAGTTATTTGGTCCCACTCGTTATCAGTGGGATCAGGGATACTTCCAGCAAGAGATATATCGAAGAGTTGGTGCCGGACTAGCTGAAAATCTAAGTTTATCGGAAGCTTGGTCTAAAATTCCTGAAAAATTAGCTTTTTATGATTACATTGGTAATAATCCGGCAAAAGGGGGATTATTCAGAGCGGGCTCAATGGATAGCGGGGATGGAATAGCTGTTGGATGGTTAGGACATCCCGTCTTTAGAGATAAAGAAGGGCGCGAGCTTTTTGTACGTCGTATGCCTACTTTTTTTGAAACATTCCCGGTAGTTTTAGTAGATGGAGATGGAATTGTTCGGGCAGATGTTCCTTTTCGAAGGGCAGAATCAAAGTATAGTGTCGAACAAGTAGGTGTAACTGTTGAGTTCTATGGTGGCGAACTCAATGGAGTCAATTATAGCGATCCTGCTACTGTGAAAAAATATGCTAGGCGCGCACAATTAGGAGAAATTTTTGAATTAGACCGGGCTACTTTAAAATCTGATGGTGTTTTTCGTAGTAGTCCAAGGGGTTGGTTCACTTTTGGGCATGCTTCGTTTGCTTTGCTTTTCTTTTTTGGACATATTTGGCATGGCGCTAGAACCTTGTTTAGAGATGTTTTTGCTGGTATTGATCCAGATTTGGATGCTCAAGTGGAATTTGGAGCATTCCAAAAACTTGGAGATCCAACTACAAAGAGACAAGTAGTTTGATACAAGACTGCTCTGGTATCTTTATCCTCTATCTCTATTTTTTTCTCGGGTACCCGAGAAAAAAATAGAGACTTGAATCAACTTCTTTTCGTTGATTCTTTCCCCTCTTTTTTATGGTATGGTAAATGATCCCACTCAATCAAACGAATAGATGTGAAAGCTATAATTGTAAACCACGATCGAATCTATGGAAGCATTGGTTTATACATTCCTTTTAGTCTCGACTTTAGGGATAATTTTTTTCGCTATCTTTTTTCGAGAACCACCTAAGGTTCCGACTAAAAAATAATGAAATAATTTTTCATTATAGAAACTGAAGTAATGGGCTCTCATATCAAGAGGCTCATTACTTCAACAAGTCTAGTCCCCGTGTTCCTCGAATGGATCTCTTAGTTGTTGAGAGGGTTGCCCAAAAGCGGTATATAAGGCGTACCCCGTAAAGCTTACAAGTAAACCTGATATGAAGATGGCGACTAAGGTTGCTGTTTCCATTTTTAGAAAATTTCAAGATCACAATGGATCTACGATAAGATCGTTTATTTATTTACAATTACAACGGAATAGTATACAAAGTCAACCGATCTCAACCAATGATTAAATAGGATTTATGGCTACACAAACCGTTGAGGGTAGTTCTAGATCTAGGCCAAGACAAACTACTGTAGGGAATTTATTGAAACCATTGAATTCAGAATATGGTAAAGTAGCTCCGGGCTGGGGGACTACACCACTTATGGGAGTTGCAATGGCTCTATTTGCAATATTCCTATCTATTATTTTGGAAATTTATAATTCTTCCGTTTTACTGGATGGAATTTCAATGAGTTAGGTTCATAAGAACTATGAACCTCTAGTTTTTCAATCAAAAAAAAATTTATTTAAAACTTGGATTTATAGACCTTTTTGGTAGTTCGACTGTGGTATTTCTTTTTTCGGTATTTCCGGAATATGAGCGTGTGACTTGTTATAATTGATCCTATTGATAATACAGAGAACGGCCCTGTCATCTCTATTAAGATGATTCCACCCCGTCGGATATTTATTCTAATATCTGGAACACGGAATATTATAGAAAAAAGTAAGAAAAAAAAATATTCTAACTATGATTCATACCTATTATTTAGACCTCGCAACCGGACTAAAAAAAAATTCAGATGGGTATTTCCTAAATTAAATAATTTTTCTTTCTTTAGACTTATGAAATTAATTTTATCTGAAGAACAACTTCTTTCTCTAGATTTTGTTGAGTCATTACATCCACTCATTGAAATTAAATAATTGATGATCAAATGGTTTTTACTCAAAGAACCCTTTTATTTAGCTTGGGATTAAATCATCGTGGTTCTTGTATGAATCTGAGGTTTTCATTGATTTATAGGGTCTTAACAAGGGAATTCCTATCAACAGTAAAACAAAAGTTGACCCGCATTACGCATAAAAAACAACAAATTAAATAACAAAAACAAACAAAAATAGGAAAGAGAAGATTCAAGAGGCCTGGAACGATCAATATAAAGAAAAAGAAAGGTGTACGAGCTAACTTGATATTTTTGGCATTAGCATCACAAAGAAGAGATTTCGGATTTTTTTTACTTTCTATCTTTGGCACAAATTACATCGAGCAGCTAAGAAGTTTTGAACTTTCTATTGCATATCCGTCAAAATTGGTATTTGTGTGTTTCTGTTTGAGCCGTACGAGATGAAATTCTCATATACGGTTCTCGGGGGGGGGGTCCTCTCGGATTCCCTATCTCAATAAAGTATATGATTGGTTCGAGGAACGTCTCGAGATTCAAGCGATTGCAGATGATATAACTAGTAAATATGTTCCTCCTCATGTCAACATATTTTATTGTCTAGGAGGAATCACGCTTACTTGTTTTTTAGTACAAGTAGCTACGGGTTTTGCTATGACTTTTTACTATCGTCCAACTGTTACGGAGGCCTTTTCCTCTGTTCAATACATAATGACTGAAGCTAACTTTGGTTGGTTAATTCGATCAGTTCATCGATGGTCAGCAAGTATGATGGTTCTAATGATGATTCTGCACGTATTTCGTGTGTATCTTACAGGTGGGTTTAAAAAACCCCGCGAATTAACTTGGGTTACAGGTGTGGTTCTGGCTGTATTGACTGCATCTTTTGGTGTAACTGGTTATTCCTTACCTCGGGACCAAATTGGTTATTGGGCAGTAAAAATTGTGACAGGCGTGCCTGACGCTATTCCTATAATAGGATCTCCTTTGGTAGAGTTATTACGTGGAAGTGCTAGTGTGGGTCAATCTACCTTGACTCGTTTTTATAGTTTACACACTTTTGTATTGCCTCTTCTTACTGCCGTATTTATGTTAATGCACTTCCCAATGATACGTAAGCAAGGTATTTC